TTATATAAAAAAAAAAAGAATCTTTTATTTTCTTTTAAAAAAGCATAAATCTTTTCTTTTGAAGTAATCAAACTCTTCCAATTGGAATACTCATTCAAAAAAAATCGTAATAAATGCAAAAATGCAATATCCTTGATCCAACTTTGAACATTGTGAACCAAAATTTCAAAATGAATAGGATAGGGTATGACTAGATTTACCACATAGCCTAAATGTGAAAAGTGATCCTCTAAAAAAGGAAAGATAGAATGAATAGATCGTAATTGATTATATTTTAGTATCCCTTTTTTTGTTGGGAAAGATACTAAACGTTGCGAAAATGGAATTTCTGCAATAATTGCAAAACTTTCGAATATCATTCGAGAATAGAAACAAAAATAAAAAGAATCTTTATACTGAATGAATGGGGTATTCTGAAACTTATTATTTAAATGCCCCAAATAATCCGTTTGATAGATTCGAATAAGGAAACGTTTCAAAAGTACTGAGCTAAACTTTTTGTCACAACCAAAAATAGGCATTTCTACAGATTCATAAAAAAAGGAACAATTAGTTAAACAATAATCATGAGCAAATACATAAACATACTCCTGAAAAATAAGTGGATATAAAAAGTATTGTTGATGAAATTTATCCTTTTCTATATATCTTTGTAACTTTTTCATTTTGATTTGAACCAGAGAAAAAGTAAAAAAAAATGATGTTCTTGGTTTATAAAATAATACATAATGCAATACGGCTAGAAAAGAATAGGAATATGGAATAATAATTAAATAGAGTAGATAAATTCCATTTCACAACCCAAAACAAAAATAAACGGAGAGTTACATTAATAGATATTCATATTATTTATATTTTTTTAGTCTAATCTTAATCCTGTTGGGATTATATTCATTTGAATTTAAATCACAAAAGGTAAAAACTCCTTTATTTTTACAACCCAATTGCTCTTTTGATTTTGGCTCTTTATCAATATACCGTTTTTTCTACACATATGTTTCCAATCCATAATCAAGAATAATTAGGATTTATTTAAAGAAAATGATAATAAATAAAAAGTGAAATTCAAACAATTTCTTTTTTACCATAATAGGTGCTAATCCATTTTTAACGTATAATTAGATTGAGGAATCATTCCATGTTCAATTCATTCCAATTGAACAAAATAAGCTCGTTACTTTTTATTTTCTTAAATTGGAGCCATAAGAAGCTCTATCCATTTATTCACTAGACTACACTTAAAATCGGAATCCTTTTTATTTTATTTTTTCTAATTTATAGAAGTTACAAAACTTTTTGTAACTCCAACACTTAGCAACTAAGAATGTAAAATAAAAGTAAATCCATTGATTTTATCACGACATGCTATTTTTTCCATTCATTACCCTTGAGGATCAGTCGTAGTCTTATAGACTCTACCAATAGTCTGGACGAATTCTTTTTCATCTAAATGTGTAAAAAAGCATAGTCGCACTTAAAAGCCGAGTACTCTACCATTGAGTTAGCAACCCAGAGATATCTAATGTAATAAATAAAAATGATTGAATAAAATGGAATTATAACAGAACGAATGAAAATAAACAATTGGTAAAGTGAAAGAACTACTATTATTCTTTTATTGAACATGAAATCCAATAATAATTTATTCTTTTTATAACATCAAAAAATCCCTCATTTTAAAGTTAAAGATATGATGAATTGAGAAAAAAAGGATAATGAATAATGATTCATTAACATAAACCATGAATCAATATATGGATTGATATTCAATCGAGTGTAGATAAACAAATCGATTAATACTTGACCAAATTATAGTTTTTAAATAAACCATTGTCAATAGAAAAACACTAATGAGAAAACCAATTGATTAAGTAAATAATAAGTTATATTGAATTGACACAAAAATACAAATAGAATCGATTATGAAATATAAAAAGAAGCAGAACAAGTCAATTTCCAATCAATACAATAAATATAAATAAGATAATAAACATTTTTGTAGTTGCTCAATTTATATAGCAATAGCAAAGAGAAAAATATGAAAAGAAAAAGGGTGTGTAGATAATTCCATAATACGAATTATTACAAATTAGTAAACTTTACTACTCTACTTAGTATTTGATTTCTCAACCAATTCAAAGTCGTTTTGAATTGTTTTCTCTTTCAGCAATTCTGCCTTTCGTAAAATGTGAGAAACAGTTTCTGTAGGTTTAGCACCCCTTTTAAGGAAATGCAAAATCACAGGAATGTTTAAATAAGTCTCATTCTTGATTGGATCGTAGAAACCTACTCTTTGAAGATTTCTTCCTTCTCTTCGAGATCGAGCATCAATTGCAACGATTCGATAGACGGCTCATTGGGATAGATATAAATACAAAGCCCCCCTTGGAAACGTATAAGAGGTTTTCTCCTCATACGGCTCAAGAAAAAAGGATTTTCATTTCTGTATATAATTGAAATCTAAAATCAATATCCAACTAGGATTGGATTTTGCCCCTTTTCTTCCTATTTACAGAAAAACCCATATTCATACTTATGACTCAAGTTAGCTTGAATTCTTTTTTAAAGAATCAAAAGATTGATAAATTGTTTGAGTCATCTCTAAACTATTTTGCTTTTATTTGTCTTATCTCAAGCACATTTATTTTTATCGCCCTAAAAGTAACAATGGAATTGTTAAGAAAATTTACAAAGGTTTTTCCTTGTTATGAAATATTGTTGATTTACTTTGTGAAATCATTGGGTTTAGACATTCCTTGGAGGATTCTTCCTTTCAAAAAGCCAGCAACATACTTTTTGTATTTATTTGTTCTTTTATCTAAATTATCTAATCTAAATAAGATCTAGAATCTGATAACCCTCTTATGTTATATATTTTTAAACCTTACTCTAATTCTATAGAAAAGATAGAAAGGGATACTTACAAAGTTGGCCTAACTTATTAATTTTAACTAACCCTAGATTCTTTCCCTTACTCAAACCCTTCTTCTCGAGCTTCATTATATATTATTTACTTGCAACCCCAGTAAAAACAAGGTTACTTAAATAATAAAATGTCGAGCCAAGAGCATCTTGATTAATATATAAAATGGCGGATGTACAAATCCACAGACAATTAGTTTCTTCAAGTCGCACGTTGCTTTCTACCACATCGTTTCAAGCGAAGTTTTACCATAACATTTTTCTCCAATTTAATTGCAAGTTTCTTATATTCAATTAATATTAATTATATATATAATAATATAATTAGTTCATATCGATGGAATAATGAATAGTCATTGGTTCAATTAGTAGATTCATAAATTATGGATAAAAATGAATAAGAAATTCCATTTCTTAACTTATTTTCATATTAAAAAGGAAAGTCAAAATGATCCATTTCTCCGACATTGAGCATTTGATGAGATTTTCAATAAATCGAAACTTAATATATTTGATTAATATTATTTTCTTTATCAGAAGAAAAAGGTTGTTGAACACTTTGTATTTTATGTATTAATAAAGAAGAATCTCTTCTTTTGTTTGATCATAAAGAATCTGGGACGGAAGGATTCGAACCTCCGAATAACGGGACCAAAACCCGCTGCCTTACCACTTGGCCACGCCCCATTGAAACGTTTCTTCAACACAAAGAAACTTTAATGGTTCTCTTGATTATTCGTCAACTTATTAACCACAGCAAAAATATGTGTTTATTGCTAACATTCTACACAGACAGATAAAATAGAATCAAAAAAGGGAATTGATCATTACATGGAATTCCATTAAGATAATGTATAATGTATGCAAATATAAACCCTTGCAATTTTTTGCATTTCCCTTTTTTCTTATCATTAAAATACTCTTTTCTAATTGAATTTCAAAGAACGAAATCTTTTTTATGCTTAATCTTTTTAGTTTAATCTGGATCTGTTTTCATTCTGTCATTTATCAAAATATTTTTTTCTTTGCTAAATTGCCCGAAGCTTATGCCATTTTCAACCCAATCGTTGATATTATGCCTGTCATACCTCTATTTTTTTTTCTATTAGCCTTTGTTTGGCAAGCTGCTGTAAGTTTTCGCTAATTTGATAGTTATAAATGTATAATATATTCTATCATCAAATGAAAAAAAAATAGATTCTTAATCAGATAAAAAATACTTTATTAAAAACCCTCCATTTGGAAATGGAAAAGAAATCTATATGGAACAAACAAACCAAAATAAAAGCCTAAAACGATATATGTAAAAAATGGTGAAATAAAAAAGAAGTGATCTATTTTCTTTTTCAAAAAAAAGTCTTGGAGATTTTATAATGCTTACTCTCAAACTTTTTGTTTACACAATAGTAATCTTTTTCGTTTCTCTCTTCATCTTTGGATTCTTATCTAATGATCCAGGACGTAATCCTGGGCGCGAAGAATAAAAATAAAGAATTTGTCACCTTTTTAACAAATTTGTATTTTATATTTCATAAACTCAGCAAAAAGAATCCAATTCTTTCCAATTCATTATTTCCAGTAAAAAAAATAATCAAGGAAGAACGGAAAGAGAGGGATTCGAACCCTCGGTAAACAAAAGTCTACATAGCAGTTCCAATGCTACGCCTTGAACCACTCAGCCATCTCTCCTAATATGAAATGCAAATTTTTTCCTTACTTAATATCGATTGCAATTCAAATAGCAACATATATAAATGATAAATGATCAATTCGATCCATTCTTTACTAATTAAGTGGAGGAAAATGAATATAAACCGAGTTCTTTTTTTTGTCTGGTTGGGTATACGTATTTTCTTAACACTTGTGATTAGTCTAATTGTTAGTATTATAACTAACACACTCATCTTGATTTTATATATTATTGTACGTGTATTACATAAATTGAAAATAATCTAATTCCTTAATATCCATTCATATCATATTACTAATGAAATAATATTACAAGTAATATTATTTACTATAATCTTTTTTCTTTTATATTTTTTATAGATTTGTATATATTGTATATATATATATAT